TTTTGTGAATTTTTATGCAAAAGGTTTATCGACGGCGTGAATAATTTTGATAATATATCAAAGTCTATTCCTTCTTGATTGAAAGGAATTCCTATGGCTCCAATAAACAAAGTAAATAAAAGCAATACAAGCATAGGAAATAGAATAGTATTGTCTGATTCATGGGGATAATAGAAAGTTCTTGTATTAAGTCCAAAATTTTCAACAGTAATAAAAGTTTTATTTCTTACATTATTACTAATTTTATATGTTTTATTGCCAAAAAAAGAAGCTCTTTTCGTATTATTCATTGTTAATAATGGTACTAACCCAAAATTTCTATTAAGTTTTTTTTCTTCTTCTTTACCCCATAAAGAGAGTGAATAGAAGGAACTACTTTTTTTTCCACTGTAATTTATAAAATAAGTGTTTAAATGTCCTTCGAAAGTAAGTAAATAAATCCGAAACATATAAAATGCGGTTAATCCCGCTGTTGAAAAAGCTATTATTGCAAAAATTGGTGAAAATAACAAACTATCATTAAGAATTTCATCTTTAGACCAAAAACAAGCAAGGGGGGGAATACCACAAAGAGAAAGTGTTCCTACTAAAAAGGCAGTTTTTGTAATTGGCACATGTTTTGTCAAACCACCCATAAGAATCATATTCTGACTTTTATCGGGAGAATATCCAACTATAGCTTCCATTGAATGAATAATGGATCCAGATCCTAAAAACAACAAAGCTTTCGAATAAGCATGAGTAATCAAATGAAATAAAGCGGATCTATAAGACCCCATACCTAGAGCTAACATCATATAACCCAGTTGAGACATTGTAGAATAGGCTAAACCTCTCTTAATGTCTTTTTGAGCAAGAGCTAAAGTGGCTCCTAACAGTACTGTTATTATACCTATCAAAGATATTATATACATTATAGAAGGGATAACTATAAAAAGAGGAAGAAGACGAGCTACAAGAAAAATTCCCGCCGCTACCATAGTAGCAGCATGTATAAGAGCCGAAATAGGAGTAGGGCCCTCCATGGCATCAGGTAACCATACATGAAGAGGAAATTGTGCGGATTTAGCAATAGGACCCACAAATAATAGAAATGCACACAAAGTAAGGAATAAGAGATTTACTCTATTATTTAAAATTAAATTATTGAATATTTCAAACAAATCCTGAAATTCGAAACTCCCAGTTATCCAATAAAGACCTAAAATTCCTAATAATAAACCAAAATCCCCTACACGATTAGTTACAAAAGCTTTTTGACAAGCATTCGCTGCAATAGGTCGTGTAAACCAAAAACCTATTAATAAATACGAACACATTCCAACTAATTCCCAAAAAAAATAAACTTGGATCAAATTAGAACTAGTAACTAATCCTAACATGGAAGTATTAAAAAAACCCATATAAGCAAAAAACCTCAGATATCCTTGATCATGAGACATATAATTGTCACTATAAATCAGAACCAAAATTCCAACAGTTGTAATTAATATTGACATAATAGAAGTAAGTGGATCAATAAAGTAACCGAACTCAAAAGAAAATTCATTATTTATGGTCCAAGACCATACATTTTGATGAATGCAATTTAGAAAAATTTGTTGAATAGATAGATAGAGTGAAAAGATCATAACTATACTTAACAAAAAAATGCTCAGAAAAGTCCACATACGCCGAAGGTTTTTTGTTGCTGTCGGAAAAAGTAGAAGTCCAACTCCTAGTAAAATAGGTACTGGAAGTGGAATGAAAGGAATGATCCATGAATATTGATATGTATGTTCCATAAAATAAAAAACCCTTTTTATTTTATTCTTAAATTTATTATTTCTTATTCACTGGTTTGTATATATATATTTTTTTTCAAAGGGGACAATAAAAAACGCACGTGATTTCAAACCTAAATAGAAATTTTTTTCGAATTAGTATAATCCTTCATAAATCTTTGAAAAGAAATATATATTCAAATCAAAAAAATTCGAAGTGATTAAATAATATTACATATTACTAAGTTACTGTCAAAAAATTATTTGTCTTTTTTTTTATTATTACTAAATAAAATTGTGATTTTATGCAGATACAGAAAAAGTGAATTATAATTCCGTATTACAATAATTTATATACATATATTAAGAATAGAACAAAGATTTGCACGACAAACAAATACTTAATATGAATTATATAAAAAAAACTTTATTTAAAAAAGTTATTTGAGTTTGATTATTTAGAGAATGACTTTTAATTATGGAATTTAGTGATTGTCTTACAGTACACTGATAATATCATCTATCAGTATAGATTAATTAAATGAACACTCTCGTACGGATTTCAAACGTTAAAAAAAAAAATTTAATAACCAAATTTTATAAAAAAAAAAGTAAAAAGGAGTTGGGTTTTAAACTTTTGAATTTCTTTTTTGTTTTGAAAATAATATATAATAAAATTTGAAATAAAAAAAATAACTCGATATGGAGTACGAAAGAATAGAATAATAAATGTCTTTGACATCCAATTATACCACTGAAAAACTTTTTTTTCATTTTTGAATGGCAGTTCCAAAAAAACGTACTTCTATCTCGAAAAAGCGTATTCGTAAAAAAATTTGGAAACGGAAGGGGTATTGGACCTCGTTGAAAGCTTTTTCGTTAGGGAAATCACTTTCTACAGGTAATTCAAAAAGTTTTTTTGTACAACAAAATAAATAAAAAACACTAGAATAATTAGAATTAGCCTAAACTTAAAAACAAATTTTTTAAAATACATATAAAAAAAGGGGGGGGTTCTTAATTTTCCCCATCACTAACTTTATGCAATATTAAATAAAGATCTTGTATTTCCTCTGAACGAGGAAATACAAGATCTTTAAACGAAATCAATAGGTTCTTGAAATTAATTTAAGTGAAAATTTCTAAGGATTTTGGAGAAGTTTTAATTTTTAGAAAAACCATTTTTTTTTAATGAAATCAATTAGAAATTCCATTGCGTTGGCTTCTTTATTTAAATTTTAATCTCGACGATTGAATAAAAACTTGTTAGTATTGTTTTGAACAAGTTGCCGCTATGGTGAAATTGGTAGACACGCTGCTCTTAGGAAGCAGTGCTAGAGCATCTCGGTTCGAGTCCGAGTAGCGGCATAAGATCTTATAAAAGAGATATTATAAGTTTTATAATCAAATTAATACCCGACTTTTTTTTTTCTAAAATCGGGTAAAACCTAGTATTAATTTATTAATTTTTAACAAATTTTTTATGATTTTTTCAATTTTAGAACATATATTAACTCATATATCTTTTTCGGTCGTTTCAATTGTATTGATAATTTATTTTTTAACTTTATTAGTTAATTTAGATGAAATCATAGGATTTTTTGATTCATCAGATAAAGGAATCGTAATTACGTTTTTTGGTATAACAGGATTATTATTCACCCGTTGGGGTTATTCAGGCCATTTTCCATTAAGTAATTTATATGAATCATTAATTTTTCTTTCGTGGGCTTTTTCAATTATTCATATGGTTTCCTATTTTAATAAAAAAAAAAAAAATCACTTAAACGCAATAACTGCGCCAAGTGCTATTTTTATTCAGGGTTTTGCTACTTCAGGTCTTTTAAACAAAATGCCTCAGTCTGCAATATTAGTACCAGCTCTCCAGTCCCAGTGGTTAATGATGCACGTAAGTATGATGATATTAGGCTATGGCGCTCTGTTATGCGGATCATTATTATCAATAGCTCTTCTAGTCATTACATTTCGAAAAGTCGGACCTACTTTTTGGAAAAAGAATATAAAAAAAAATTTTTTAATAAATGAATTATTTTCTTTTGATGTACTTTACTACATAAATGAAAGAAATTCCATTTTACTACAACAAAACATTAATTTTAGTTTTTCTATAAATTATTATAGGTATCAATTGATTGAACAATTAGATTTTTGGAGTTTTCGTATTATTAGTTTTGGATTTATCTTTTTAACCGTCGGCATTCTTTCAGGAGCTGTATGGGCTAATGAGACGTGGGGTTCATATTGGAGTTGGGATCCAAAAGAAACCTGGGCATTTATTACTTGGACCATATTCGCAATTTATTTACATATTAAAACAAATAGGAATGGTCGGGGTATCAATTCTGCAATTGTGGCTTCGATAGGCTTTCTTTTAATTTGGATATGCTATTTTGGCGTCAATCTTTTAGGAATAGGTTTACATAGTTATGGTTCATTTACATCGAATTAAATAAAACATTAACCAAAAAAGAAAGGAATCCAAATAAAAAAGAATAGCATCTATATATAACTTTATATAAGTTAAGAAATCTAATTTAGTTTTAGTAGTAAATCATCAAGAACCTTTTGAATCAAGTAGTACAATGATTCAAAAGGTTCTCACAATACAAAGACCAAAGACTTCTGATTACAATTCAATTTAATGCTTTTTTTTATTTCCTGAAAACTATCCATAAAAATAATTAGATAAAATGGATTCGACCTTGTCACTTGCTAATGAGAGCACAAAATCAGGATAAATCCCAATACCAATTATGGGTAAAAGAATAGAGATTGAAAGAAATAACTCTCGGGGTCCAGAATCAAAAAAAGAAAAGTTTTTGACATTAATTAACTTGTATCCATAGAACATTTGGCGTGACATAGATAATAAATATATAGGAGTTAATATCATTCCAATTGCCATTACAAAAATAATTAAAATTTTTGAAATTAAGAAATATTTTTGGCTGGTAATTATTCCAAAAAAAACGATTAATTCTGCAACAAAACCACTCATGCCCGGTAATGCAAGGGAAGCCATTGATAAGATAGTGAACATTGTAAATATTTTTGGAATGGAGATAGCCATTCCACCCATTTCATCAAGATAAACAAGCCTAATTCTATCATAACTCGTTCCTGCCAAGAAAAAAAGTGCAGCGCCAATAAATCCATGAGAGATTATTTGTAAAATAGCGCCATTAAGCCCAGGATCCGTTATAGAACCAATACCTATAATTATAAAACCCATATGAGATACAGAAGAATAGGCTATTCTCTTTTTTAAATTACGTTGACCGGGAGATGTTGAAGCTGCATAAATTATTTGGATTGTACCGACTACCATCAACCAAGGAGAAAACATAGAATGGGCGTGAGGTAATAATTCCATATTGATTCGAACCAACCCATACGCTCCCATTTTTAATAAGATTCCAGCGAGAAGCATACAGGTACTGTAATGTGCCTCGCCGTGGGTATCAGGTAACCAAGTATGTAAAGGTATAATCGGTGATTTGACGGCAAAAGCAATAAGAAATCCAATATAAAATAGTATTTCGAGTGTGACAGGATAGGATTGATTAGCTAATAGTTCTAAATTTAATGTGGGTTCGTTCGAACCATATAAACTTATACCTAAAACTCCTATTAATAAAAAAAGAGAACTTCCTGCAGTGTATAAAATAAATTTTGTAGCTGAATACAGACGTTTCTTTCCACCCCACATGGATAAAAGTAGATAAACGGGAATTAATTCTAATTCCCACATGATGAAAAAAAGTAAAAGATCCCTAGAAGAAAATGATCCTATTTGACCGCTATACATTGCTAACATAAGGAAATGGAATAATCGGGAATCCCGAGTAACTGGAAAAGCCGCTAAAGTAGCTAAAGTAGTAATAAATCCCGTCAGTAAAATCGTTCCTATAGAAAGTCCATCTATTCCCAGTCTCCAGTAAAAATCAAAAAAATTGATCCATTTATAATCTTCGGACAGTTGAATTAATGGATCGTCCATTTTAAAATTATAACAAAAAGCGTAGGTCGTTAGAAGAAGTTCTAAGATACAAATGCATATAGTATACCATTTATTGACTTTATTTCCCCTATGCGGGAGAAATAACATTAACGAACCGGCAGATATTGGAAAAACAACAATCATTGTTAACCAAGGAAAATCGTTCGTGGTAAAGACAAGATACACCAGGTCCAAAGAACGCGTACTCAAAAAAAATATATAAATAAAAAAAATATAATTTCACTTTTTTGAGTACGAGTACTTGTCAATAAAAAAAATAAAATGTATTCCAAATTTATTCAAATGAGGTTTTCAATAACGTATCAATAAGCTAGACCCATGCTTCGAGTTGTTTCATGCCATAAATAAACTCGAACGCTCAAAAAATCCGTTGGACAGGCAGATTCACATCTCTTACAACCAACACAATCCTCGGTTCTTGGAGCAGAAGCTATTTGCTTAGCTTTACATCCATCCCAAGGTATCATTTCTAATACGTCTGTAGGGCACGCTCGCACACATTGAGTACATCCTATACAGGTATCATAAATTTTTACTGAATGTGACATAGGATCTATAGTTTTTTGAATGTCATAAATTTTCAATCTAGTAAACTTCTAACTAAATGATATATTAAAATACTAGATGAAGCAATGATTTCCTTTAATAGAATTTTTTTAATGAATTCCGGCTCAATTGATTAAAAAATAGGGCTAAAATACTTTGATTTCTTAGATTTTCACAAATATAATCTAGTAAGTAATAACCTATTATATATGTGAATTTCAACCTATAATTTTTTTATTTATGCTACTTATTTAATAAGGTCGATTGGTTGATGCGAGTTGATTTTCTGTTACGATAAATTGAGGAGACTATAGCTAATCCAATAGCTGCTTCAGCGGCTGCAATTGCTATAACAAAAATGCAGAAAATATCCCCCTTTAGTTGGGAATTATCAAAAAAATCAGAAAATGTTACGAAATTCATATTAACTGCATTGAGTATAAGTTCAAGACACATAAGAGCCCTAACCATATTTCGACTCGTGATCAATCCATAAAGACCAATCAAAAATAAATAGGCACTCAAAACAAGTACATGTTCGAGTATCATTCAGCAACTCCTTATCAATTTTGATTCATTTCAATATGAATAATAAAAATAATTCACCGAATTCAATCAATTAGAATATAAAAAAAAAGTACGAATAAAAACTATATTAGGGATTAGGGAAAACAAATTTCAAATATATATCAAATATAAAACGTGATATTTAAAATATGAAATAGTATTCAATCAAAGTTAATTGAATGGACAGGAAAAAAATATCATAACATACACAAAGTTTTCTTTGGTCTTTACTAATTAGAACCCTTTTTATTGACGAGCCACAGAAATTGCACCTATCAAAGCAACTAAAAGAATTATTGAAATGAGTTCAAATGGAAGAAAAAAATCTGTTGATAAATGAATTCCTAGTTGTTGACTATTACTTATTAAATCTTGCTCTAAAATCTGGTTTAATCTTGTAGTCCAAATAACCCCGTACCATGACGTATCGAGAATAGTAGAAATTAATGAAAAAAGAATAGTTATACAAACCAATGAAGTAATCCCATCCCCAACAGTCCACAGATTGAAATCTGTGGAATATTCTGAATCATTCATGAACATCACAGCAAATATGATTAAAACATTTATGGCCCCCACGTAAATAAGGAGTTGTGCAGCAGCTACAAAATGGGAATTTGATAGAATATACAATAAAGATATACAAACAAGAACAAATCCTAAGGAAAAGGCTGAAAATATTGGGTTGGGAAGTAATACCACTCCCAGACCTCCTACTATAAGACCGGATCCCAGAAAAACTAAAAGAAAATCATGTATTGGTCCAGGCAAATCCATTATATTATTAAAATAAGAAAAAATCGAAATCCTTTTCATGACCTTATTAATTTAACCGGGGAATTTTTTTTGAATATGTTTTTAATAGAGTGAAATTAGAATCTAATGGATATGAATTGATGTAGATACAATTATTAGACAGTTTCGCCTTTTTTTTATTCTAAAGTGTATTTTCAACCTATCTATTTCAAGAATTCAAGAAAGTAATTACGAATATATTAAAAGAATGAGCCTTAATACTTAATATTATTATATAAACCCAATACAAATTTTTAATTAAATTCTTTATATAATTCAACCGTTTTGCATTCTTTTTTTAAGAAAATTAATGGGTTTACCCATTTTTTGTTTCAGGTGAATTCAAAATTGTTCGAATAGTGTAATCGTCAATTACTGACATTGGTAAACGACCCAAAGCTATTTGATTATAATTCAATTCGTGACGATCATAAGTTGAAAATTCATATTCTTCAGTCATTGACAAACAATTTGTTGGACAATACTCAACACAATTACCACAAAATATACAAATTCCAAAATCAATACTGTAATTAAGCAATCGTTTTTTTCGAATCTTAGTTTCCAATTTCCAATCAACAACAGGCAGATCTATAGGACATACTCGAACACATACTTCACAAGCAATGCATTTATCAAATTCGAAATGGATTCGACCACGGAAACGTTCCGATGTTATTAATTTTTCATAGGGATATTGAATAGTTACAGGTAAACGATTTGTGTGGGATAAGGTAATCATGAAACCTTGACCAATATACCTTGCAGCTCGTAGGGTTTGTTGACCATAATTCATGAACCCGGTTATCATAGGAAGCATATTGTAATTATCTATGAATAATTTGATCTTTGTTTCTTTCTCTTGTTTAAAACAAGTAATGAATATGTTAGATTCATTTTCAATTTAGAGTGAAAAGAGTTGGAAAGAAGTTGTTAATAATAGATTACCAAGCGAAATCGGTAAAAGAAATTTCCATCCAAGATTTAATAGTTGATCCATTCTTAGCCTAGGTAAAGTCCATCTTGTTGCGATAGAAATGAACAAGAACAAATAAGTTTTAGCTAATGTAATAAAGATACCAATTGTTGTTCCAAAAATGGGATCCCTTTCAAATAGCTCCAGAATAGATATATACGGAATAGAAATATTCCAACCGCCTAAGTATAGAACTGTTACAAATAATGAGGAAATTAATAGATTTAGATAAGAAGCAACGTAAAATAAACCAAATTTGATACCAGAATATTCAGTTTGATAACCCGCTATTAATTCTTCTTCCGCTTCTGGTAAATCAAACGGTAACCTCTCGCATTCTGCTAGGGAAGAAATTAGAAAAATGATAAAACCTATAGGTTGACGCCACAAATTCCATCCCAAAAAACCATATTTTGATTGTGCCTCAACTATATCAACTGTACTTAAACTGTTAGATAATCCTAGTCGGTGATAACATTACTATTCTCACCACTATTACAAAACCGTACATGAGGTCTTCGCCTCATACGGCTCCTCGGGGGCCATAAATAAATCTAAGGACCAGATTAGTATTATTTAGATCAATATGATGTGTTCTAAAATAGATTAAATAGAAATATATCTGGGGTCCCAAATTATACCAATGGAATTCTGTCTGCTCAAATTCTAAGAATAAAAAAGGCGCTTCGGAATTCATCTCATCCTTTACAAATTTTAATTTCTATTTGTTGAGTAATAACTTAATCCTTTAATAAAATACTCCTTAGTAAAAATAGGTATTTCCCCCCGTCGTGGTTTTCAATTACGAAAAAGAATTAGACATCCTATTAGTTTATTATTCATGACAGAAATTCTATTTTATTTTCGAAATATATGAAAATAAATATCCTTGTTTCGTTCCTATTCTTCTTTCTTTTTTTCGAAAAAAAAAAAAGGTGGTGGACTTAAAAAATAAAGAATTATTTCGTTTCTGATAGTCATTACATTTATCGGTGGATAGGAGCATACTCTGAATCGGAATCTTGGGGAGTACTGTCTGAGCATTTCTACTAATTTCAAGCCCCAATTAACCTTCTTTTTTTGTTATCTTATGTTATGCATAAATATCCTTTTCAATTTGATTAATCTCTATTACAAATTCTTTGTGTATTTTGGTGTTTCTAATCATCCACTCATTTTTACCTAATTGCCGCTCACTTTGTAATACATGTATGTTAATCTATATAACTGATAGTGAAAACGGCCTACGGTTAATATTTTTTTTAACCCGCTTCAAGCCAGGATGACTAATCAACCAACCTTGGGGTCTTACGCTTATGTTTATTTCCGTTTAACCTTTGTACATAGGAAATGAGACTCAATTTTTTTTTTTACTGCTAATTTATGAGCAGTTGTTTTTCACTCATATATAACTATCAAATTCCTTATTATTAAGATTAACCCGAAAGATAAATAAATATATAGTTAGTTATAGTCCGGTTTTTAACTTATTCGTCTAGAAGAAACGGAATAGTCAAAATAAACGTTTATGTTTCAACGAATCGCACGTAGAGATATTGATAAAACACATAGAGTTAATGGTATTTCATAACTAATCGATTGGGCAGCAGCTCGCAGACCACCTAAAAAAGAATATTTATTATTTGATCCATATCCTGATATAAGAAGTCCAATCGGAGCAATACTTGAAATGGCAATCCATAAAAAAATACCGATATTGAGATCCGCTAAAACAAGGTGATTGCTAAAGGGAATTACGGAATAACTTAGTAAAATTGAGATAACTGCTATAGATGGTCCAATACTAAATAAAGGAGTATTTCCTCTAGATGGACGAAGATCTTCTTTGAAAAGAAGTTTTGTCCCGTCGGCTAGAGCTTGAAGAATTCCCAACGGGCCGGCGTATTCAGGGCCAATACGTTGTTGTATCCCTGCAGATATTTCTCGTTCTAACCACACAATTACTAGTACACCTGTTATGATTCCCAATATAAGAGAAAATATAGGGACAAATATCCATATGAGTCCATAGACCTCTTTTAAAGATTCCAATCTAACAAAAGAATTTATAGTTTGTACTTCTGTTGCATACATTATCATTTTAACGATCAACCTCTCCCATAATTATATCTATGCTACCGAGTATCGTCATAATATCAGCCAGTTTCATTCTTTTAACTAGTTCCGGAAGAATTTGCAAATTAATAAAACCTGGTGGTCGGATTTTCCATCTCCACGGAAAACCACTTTGATCTCCTATGAGAAAAATTCCCAATTCCCCTTTTGGAGCTTCAACTCTTACATAAAGTTCTTGTTTCGATAATTCAAAAGTAGGAGAAGGTTTTTTACTAATGAATCGATATTCAAAATCATTCCATTCTGGATTCCTTTTTCTATCAAAGCCTCTGCTTTCTAAATTCTCATAGGGACCCCCCGGAAGTCCTTCGAGAGCCTGTTGAATAATTTTGATGGATTCTGTCATTTCGCTAAGTCGTACTAAATAACGAGCTAATGAATCTCCTTGTTTTTGCCACTGAATTTCCCATTCAAATTCATCGTAAGACTCATAACGATCAACTTTACGAAGATCCCATGGTATTCCGGATGCGCGTAGCATTGGTCCGGATAAACCCCAATTTATTGCTTCTTCCCCACTAATAATCCCAACGCCTTCAACCCGTTCTAAAAAAATAGGATTTCGTGTAATCAGTTTTTGATATTCAACAACCTCTATTAAAAAATAATCACAAAAATCCAAGCATTTATCTATCCAACCATAAGGTAAATCAGCCGCTATTCCTCCAATACGAAAAAAATTATGCATCATTCTCATACCGGTGGCAGCTTCGAATAGATCATATACAAATTCTCGTTCTCTGAAAATATAGAAAAAGGGAGTCTGTGCCCCAATATCTGCCATAAAAGGGCCAAGCCATAACAGATGAGAAGCTATACGACTCAATTCCAGCATAATTACTCTGATATAGCTGGCCCTTTTAGGAACTTGAATATTTCCTAATTGTTCTGGTCCATTTACTGTTATTGCTTCTGTAAACATAGTAGCTAAATAATCCCATCGCGTTACATAAGGTAAATATTGTATAATTGCTCGGTTTTCTGCAATTTTTTCCATTCCTCTGTGTAAATAACCCAATATGGGTTCACAGTCAACAACATCCTCACCATCTAGAGTAACAATTAAGCGAAGAACACCATGCATGGATGGGTGGTGAGGTCCCATATTGACTATCATAAGATCTTTTCCTGTAACTGGTCTCTTCATAAGTTTTTCCTTGATTCGTTCTGGCATGAATTAGATTGCTGAAAAATAAGTTTATCAAAAAATTCAAGATCTAAAAAATTAACTAATTCACAATTTTAGAATTTAACGAGTTTTTAATTCCCGAATATTCAACTGATTAATTAATTCTTTATAACGTACTCTATTTTTTTTTGACAAATAAGCCAGCAGTCGTTGACGTTTTCCCAGAATTTTTCGTAGACCTCTCTGAGATAAATAATCTTTTCTGTGTAATTCTAAATGTGAAGTAAGTCTTCGTATCTTATTAGTGAAACTTAATACTTGAAATTCAACAGATCCCCTGCTTTCTTCTTTTTTTTCTTGAAATGAAATGAATGCATTTTTTATCATAAAAAGAAATCCTTCCTTTTTTTAATATAAATTGAAAGATATGAATTTTACTGATCAGTAATAATAATGGTAGTTTTTTTGTACAAGGATCTGAATTTAATTATAAACTTCTTAATTTTATCAAAAAAAGTCTAAATTTAGATCTAAAAAAGGAGGATTCTGTTAATTTATTTATGGAGCTGCTCTGATTGGTATCTATGTCATTGATTAATGAATCTGATTGAATTTAAAAGAATCCCTCAGATTTGTGCATACAATTGTTTTCATATACCGTAACTTATATATTATATATAGTAAAAAGGATCTATCATTAATGAATTTGAAATCGCGTATACATATGTATTCTTATCATACTGAAATGATTTCCGTTAGTAGTATTAAACCAATAGCGATTCATACAAGCTAAATCTTCTAATCTAAAATTGGGCCAAAGAAAGGATTTTAATTTAATTAGGTTCTTTTTATCCTTATCAAGATCTGTTTTTTTATGCAAAACTGTGGTCACGTTTTGGATATTCGTATCAAATCTTGAATTTCTATCTCTCGCATTTTTTTTTTTTAAGTTGAAACAAATTAGAATTCTAAATTCTCTGCGTCGTTTAGGGGATAGAATATTTTCAGGGACAAAGAAATCATAATTATTTTTTTTATCAATATAGCTTTTTTTTTTATATCTTTTACTTATTTTGTGTTTATTTTTATGAACCAATGAAATACCTATGGTTCTATATATAATAAGTTGTCCATCGTTTTTTACAGACAAACGGACAGGTTCAATAATCAATACTCCCTTTTTCATTAATTTTGCAAAGGTGAAATTCTTCTCAATCATTAGAATATCTAGGCTCATCTCTCCTCTTTCAATAGAAGATATCGCTATCTCGTTTGGATTTTTTAGTCTAACCAAGAGACAGTATACTTTTACATTATTAAGAATTTTTTGATTAAAAAAAAAATTCCATCGCAATTGAAAACGCGAATACCTTGTGAGAAATAAATCAAGTTCCGCTTCGGTATTGCTTTTGTATTGTTTTTTATTTTTACGTTTTTTTATCGGCGATTCTGCATAATTTTCTTCAATATTTTCTTTTTTGTTTGATAGAGCTGATTTAGGATTTCTTTTTTTTTCTTTATCTGATTCAAGCTCTCCTTGACCTGCTGATTCTTTTTCTTCTTTATTTAGATTAAAAAATCGAACAGATTTTTTTTCGTTTGATGGTATCAAATCTTTTTTCTTTAAAGTGATCTTTTTATTAACATTTTTTTTTTCATTAAAATTGAAAAGAAGTAATTTAATTGGTATGACCCACGGTTTCATTTTATATGTACTAGAACATACGAAAAATTCTGGAAAGAAAAAAAATTCAAAATTTGTTATACGAGGATTTAGTATTTCTTCATTCATTCCCATCCAATCAAAAAAGAAACTTTTTTGATTGTCAAGACCCATCTTAGTTATTTTATCAATTCTTTGATAATTCTGAACTTTAGTCTTAATATATTTTTTTTTACTCTTGGTATCAACCCAGGGCTCAATATTTACTTTTTTTCTAAACCAAAAGTTGAGAATTCTCCAATCCAAATATTTTTTATGCCGAATTGCCCCTATACCCCCAATATTATATTTTTTTAGAAAACAAGAGACTAAACAATTATCTAGAGCAATGCCTATAGACATGTCAAAATTTTTTTCTGTAGAATGAATAGATTTGTAGCAAAAAAGATTATATATATAATCTTTTTTTAAATTATGTTTTGGATTTAATAACGGGTTGGTCTCAAAAAAAATTTGTTTTTTGTAATTATCAAATTTGTTTTTTTCATATGAATCCGTTTTGGTTAAACTTGGATTTAGAACGGGAGAGTCCTGGTTTATTTTCTTTTTCCATTTTTGGGTTACTAATCTAGCCCATGTAATCTGAGGGAAATTGTATTGAGAATGACTTCGTAACCAGTTTTTCCATGGATTGACTTCCGAATTTAAAAAGGTTTTATCTTTCAATTCATAATGAAGGAGTCCTTGTTCTTGAAAAAAACCCTTTATTTGATTCTTAACAAAAAAGGATGTTATGCATATGTTATATTCAAGAACAGCCTTTAATTTAGAAAAGTTACTAACTTTAATTTGTGATAATTTGTAAAATACATATGCTTGTGATAAAGAGCATAGGTCATAACTAATTTTTTTTTTTTTGATATTAAATTTTTTATAGTCGAAATAAAATAAATGGTATTTTTTTTTTTATTAAATTTTTCCCCATTTTCTTCATTCTTGTAAATATATTTATCAAGAATTGTTTTTGTTGATTCAAAAAAAAGTTGTGTAGTAATTCTTGGAATATTAATGATACCTAGAAAAATAGTTATAGACAGTTGTTCAATGCAAAATTTTATAAAAAAAACAGATTTACGAATTAATCGAGTATTTTTTCTTTTGAATGTTTGCCAACTTTTTTTTGATGACTCAATTATTTTCGAATCATAACGCGGTTTGTTACAACTAGTAGTTCGGTTTTCTTTTTCTTTTGAAATTTCTTCTGTTTGATTTCTGATTGTCTTTATTCTATCAATCAAAATTTTTTTTTTTTTTTCGCCGGGTGAAGAATTTGTCCACTCCATGGATTTTTTTTGAACAGATAGTTCATGAATCATCTGATTA